TTGATCGTAAATAAGACTGTTTACGAAGAAACAAGAATAGATATTCGTATTCATATACATAAGAATTATGTAGGAACCAAAAGAATCTTTTCTTTCTTTTTGAAAATACGTAAATGGATTTATTTGAAGTAATGAGACTAGTCAAATTAGAATATTCGTGGAAAAACAATCGCAATAAATGCAAAGAAGGAACATCTTTGATCCAACATTGAAGAATTTGAACCAAGATTTCCAGATGGATGGGATGGGGTATTATTAGATCTGACACATAATTTAAATGTGATAATTTATCCTCTAAAAAGGGAAAAATTGAATGAATAGATTGTAAATTCTGAGATTTTGTTATTGTTTTTTCTTCAAGGGAAAATACTAATCGCGACGAGAATGGGATTTCCAGAATGACTCCAAAACCTTCTGATACCATTTGAGAAGAAAAATGAGAAGAAAAATAATTCTTGTGCCCCCAAAATCCATTTTGATTAAAATCATTCACCAAAAAAATCAAAGATTTCTGTTGATACATTCGAGTAATTAAACGTTTCACAAGTACTAAACTAGATTTATTGTCATAACCTAGAATTTCCGCAGGTTCGTAAAAAATAAAACTATTGAAGCTATGATAATGAGCAAGTGAGTAAATATACTCCTGAAGGAGTAGCGGATATAGGAAATTTTGTTGACGAAATCTATTTTTTTTCAAACTAAATATCCTTGTAATTCTGTCATTTAAATACATTTCTAATTTAACCAAAAAAGGGAAGCACTTCTTGTTTTATGAAATGATACATAGTGCAATATGGTCAGAAGGGCGTATGTTGTATGTAGTATATTGTTTCTCTTATTTTCTATTATACTAAAAGAGTCTTTAGCATAAAAAACTTATAACTATAATAAAACAGAATAAGAATATTCTTATTCTATTATTCTTTATTCTAAGAAAGAATTTCTAAGAAATAATTCTAATAATATAGTCTAGTATTATTATAGACTATGCACTGTCTATACTTTGACTTTTAAAAATACATACTTTTATACTGTACTGTGATGTAAAAAACATAATGAGAAATTAAGAAGTAAAAGATTATATTATATAAAATTAAGAACAAATAAAGAATATATACCCCGGAGACAGAGAGCCCAATATACAGATATTTTTCCTTTCCCTTTCTATCCAATTTTGTTTTCTTTTCCTTGTTCATCTAAGAAGAACAACAATAAAATAAATAAAGAAAATAACAATAAGAAAAAGGGGTAAAAATCTTTTATTTTTGCAACCAAATCACTCTTTTGACTTTGGAAAAAATTATTTTTTATCACTATACTATTTCTTCTACACATCCGTCTCCAATCCATAATAAAGAATAATTAGGATTTATAAAAAAAATCAATGGTCCACTCACAATTCACAAGAGAACCTTTTCCCACATCAGGCACTAATCTATTTTTAACGTATATTTAGTAATTTGATCGGGTAATCATTCAAATTCAGAAGGGAAGCTCGTTGCTTTTTTGTCTTACTCAAATTGGAGCCATAAGGCTCTATCCATTTATTCACTAGACCCGAAATACTTTAACTGAATTTAAAAATTGTTAGGAAAAGAAAAATTCTCGTTCTATTTCTATTATGAGTACTAGAAATATTCTTTTTCTATGATTATCTTATTCTTTTTTCTATTTTTTTTTTTTTTTTACGACATGCTTCTTTTTCCATTCATTACCTTTCAGGATCAGTCGCGGTCTTCTAAACTCTACCAAAAGTATAGACGAATTCCTTCATCCAAATGTGTAAAAGATCATAGTCGCAATTAAAAGCCGAGTACTCTACCGTTGAGTTAGCAACCCGGATAAATATGAAGTTTAGATATGATCGAAATAAAATAAAAAAAAAATTCAGCAAACTCCTCTATTTTACTAAAGGGAAGGAAAGATCCAATAGGGGATGAAATGGGAATAAAAAGATCTATTTAGATATATATCTAAATAGATATATAATCAAATTTTATTAATCAAATTATATTTGTTTGAGACGTCATTGTCAATATGAATGGACTCCTTAGAAAACAAATTTCAAGAAATTAGAGAGAGATTCTTGTTGGGTTAGCACAACATAAAGAATAAAAAAATCATAACTTTGAGCGGAAAAAAAGAAAAAGAATGAAAGGAATAGAGATAGAAAAATAGCGGCTTTCTTTAATCAAAAAAAGAAAGGTACAATACAAATATAAGAAAGAAGAAAGATTACCCCCCCTTGTTGGGGGGTTCCACAAAAAAAAGCAAGAAAAAAATACGAATAAGAAAAATAAGAATAAAATAAGTATGAATAAAACAAGAAAAGAAGAAACTTTTTCTTTATTTAGATTTATTTATAAAAATCCAAAGAAACTTGAAATTCTTTAAAGAATTCTGCATCAAAAGGAACTTGAGATTCTCTAAAGAATTCTGCCTTCCTTAAAATATAAGAAACAATTCCTGTGGGTTGAGCACCTTTTTCAAGTAAATCTAAAATAGCAGGAACATTTGAATAAGTTTTTTTCTTTATCGGATCATAAAAACCCACTTTTTGAAGATCTCTTCCTTCTCTTCGGGATCGAACATCAATTGCAACGATTCGATAGATGGCTCATTGGGATAGATGTAGATAAAAAATGCCCCCCTAGAAACGTATAGGAGGTTTTCTCCTCATACGGCTCAAGAAAAAAATGATTCTAATTTCTAGAATTTCTCTTTCTATCTATAATCTAAATATAGATAAAAAGAGAAATGGATCCATAAAGAATTAGACTGTAATTTGAGCCTTTTTTTTCCTTCTTTACAGAAAAAGAAATTTCATTCGTACTCCTAACTCAAGTTGGGTAGTTTTTAAAGAGTTCGAAAGGAAATCCTTAGAATTTATTGAGCTGTCTCTAACCTCTTTTTTTGTCTCCTTTCGGATCTATTTTTTTTTACTCATTCTGATCCAATTGTTGAAACAAGTTAAAATAGTGTTTCCTTGTTCCGGAATTTGTTGTCTTTGTCTTTGCTTTGCACTTTGTGAAATCATTAGGTTTAGACATTACTTCGGTGATCCTTACTCCTTTTCAAAAAGGCAGCAACATACCTTTTGTTTTTTGTTATTTCTACGGAAAAGGGAAAAATCATACAAAAGATTGATTCCTTTGTGATACACTCTTGATCGAAACAGTTTGAAAATTTCGACAAATTTGATTCTTTTTTCATTTCAAACTTGTTCAAATTTAAGCCTCTCCTTTTATCTATATATTTAGATATATATATAATCTATAATCTCTTTACAAAGTTGGTCTAACTTATTGATTGTCACTAACCCTAGATTATTCCCCCGATAAATGAATCAATCATTTTTGCTCGAGCTCCATCATATGCTATACCTTTAGATACCATTAGTATCTTTCTTTAGCAACCCAAGAAAAATTCAATTAGGTTCCTAGCAGAACAAACTATGTCGAAACAAGAGCATCTTCATTCGTATAAAAAATAGAGAAAATGGTGGATGTCAGAATCCACATCCAACATGTCCTTCAAGTCGCACGTTGCTTTCTACCACATCGTTTCAAACGAAGTTTTACCATAACATCCCTCTCATTTTATTTTAATTTGGAACCATATGCAATTGATTCAATATGGAATAATGAATAGTCATTGGTTGAACCGATACATAATAATATTAATATAAACTGAATAAACTGAAAAATAAATGTTTATCCGTAAAGGATTTCACTTAAAACTATCCCATATTTTCTCATATAAATAATATTACATGAAAAAAAAGATATGATTCTAAGAATCATTCTTAGAATTCAGATTGAATAACATTGTATACAAAAGGAAACAGAAATTTTTTGAATGAAAATCTCAATAGAGAAGAATCTTTCATTTCTAATGCAAACGATCTGGGACGGAAGGATTCGAACCTCCGAGTAACGGGACCAAAACCCGTTGCCTTACCGCTTGGCCACGCCCCATTTTGATTTGGTCTAATAAAAACTAAGCTAAATATTGGTTATTCGTCAATAACCAATCAATAAGAAATATTGGTTTGGGATTCAACACAATAGATACAATAGATTTAGAATAAAAAAGATTAATTGATCATTACTTAGAATTCAATTAAGATATTGTATGAAAATAGAATTCCTTGTATTCTTATTTGATTGAAGAATGTAAGGAAGGATTCTTGATTGGGGAGAAGTCAAAGAAAAAGAAGAATTCATTTCTTTTATCTGCCTTTTTCTTTTTATTTCCCTCAGAAAAAAAAACTCAATCCAATCTGATAATTTATTATCATTTCAATTTCATTTGAATCTTTAAGAACAAGAAAAGAATATTTGTTATGTTTAATATCTTTAGTTTAATCTGTATATGTCTTAATTCTACCCTTTATTCGAGTAGTTTTTTCTTCGCCAAATTGCCCGAGGCTTATGCCTTTTTCAACCCAATCGTAGACGTTATGCCGGTTATCCCTTTACTCTTTTTTCTATTAGCCTTTGTTTGGCAAGCTGCCGTAAGTTTTCGATAAAAATGAAATCTCTATTCAATTCATAATTTCTTCAATAAAAAAAAAGATTCTGGTATTTTGTATTTTCTATTTTATATTGAAATTTAATTTGAATAAGGGAAGGGGGCGATGGTCTTTATCTTTAATCAGCTTATTTCTTATTTTGTTCTGACCTTTCCTTTATAAGATCCCATACAATACCTAATTCTAGATATAGATATGGATATGGCAAGAAATCTTTGGTAACAAAAAATACGAATCTTATTACATTAGAATATTACATTAGACATTAGAAAGAAAAGAAATAAATCTCAAAAAAACTTCCTTTTTTTCCTCTTTAGAGCGTCATATAAAAATAGTGTTATAGTGTGTGTCGTAAAATAGGTGATCTATTTCCTTAAAAAAGATGATCTTATCTTGGAGATTTGTAATGCTTACTCTTAAACTATTCGTTTACACAGTAGTCATATTCTTTGTTTCTCTCTTCATCTTCGGATTCTTATCTAATGATCCGGGGCGTAATCCTGGGCGCGAAGAATAAAAAAAGAGATGATATTGATTTTTACTTTATTTTTTCATAGGTATTTCATAGGTAAATAACTAAATGGAATAGAAGCTATCTAAAGATAAAAGATTCATAAAAGAAAAGAATCAAAATTTCTTATAATTCTAAAATATCAAGTTATCAGGGGGTCGGAGAGAGAGGGATTCGAACCCTCGGTACGAATTATTCGTACAACGGATTAGCAATCCGACGCTTTAGTCCACTCAGCCATCTCTCCCCATTCCAAATTGGAAATTTATCATGTGATTTAACACATGAAATCAAGATTGAGAACAATCTTGATTTTCCTTCAATAATTCAAAACATATTTCTTCAATAGAAAGGAATACCTTACTTCTTTTGTATACAAGGTTCATTTCCCCGGCCTGGTTAAGTATAAGTACTGGCCGGGCCAGTACTTATTTTGTTCCAACGAACAAAAATTGTTATTGAAACAAGAAGAATAATTTTCATTGCCATTCCTATTCCTAATTATTAGAAAGAATCTAAGATTCTAATAGATAAATTCTATTATAAATTCTTTCATAAATTATCTAGATCTAGATTACTATGATCTATTATATATTGAAATATTCAAAATGAATATTCAATATTAGATGAAATATTATAGATTATATCTCTATTCTTACTATTCTTAATATATTAGAGTACCTTATATATTTATATACTATATATATAGTATATACAGTAAATTAGATAGTAAATTAGAGTCTAAATTATAAATTATAAGATTGAATCTTTCTAGTAAAAGTTTTCTTTTCTAGTAATATCTAGTAAGAGTATTCTAGTATATATAGTAATAGTATTACTAGTATAATAGTAATATAGTACTATTATTTTTCGTCTTTCTTTTCTAATTAAGAATTAGAAAATTCGGAAATTCATTCATATTAATGAAAAACAAATTTCATTCTAAATGAAATTTGAAGCTCAGTATTATATTCATCTTAATAATTGAATTAATAAGAAGGAAGTATTAAGAAAGAAAAGAAATCTATCTTATAAGAGAAAAAATATCAAATAGAAAACACATATTTCTAAAATGAGACTTTAAATCATCTGCTTGTTCAAAGCAAAAAAGCAAAGGACAAGCTTGAAAGTTTGAGGACCAATTTACCCGAATTCAGAAATTCTAGTGGTTCAAGTGAAGGGAAGTTTCAAAAAAAAAAAAAGAATTAAAACTTTAGTACACTATTTAAATTTGACTAAACTTTTTGCTATTCACCTATTTTTTTTTTTCAAATTTTCAATCCCGTGCCGCGGAGGAACAAAATACGTGTTAATGCTGGAGTTTTCATGATTCTGATGCTATCTTGACTGCGTCTGATTACTTTGTTGGACAAAGGGTCCATTCATACCCAATAATGAATATGTAGCGGGTATAGTTTAGTGGTAAAAGTGTGATTCGTTCTATTAACAACTTAAATAGTTAAGGGGTCTTTCCATTTTTTTTTTTCATATTTCAGATTCCGATCAAAAACTTTATTTCTTAAAAAGATTTAATCCTTTACCCCTCAATAGGACATTTGAGGAAATAAAATACATTCTCACGATTTCTACCCAAAAGGCAATTAGAATTTTCATAAAAAACTTGGATTATGGAGTCGAGAAGCATAATTTTTTTAATTGGTTCAATTCTTGCAATTGAATGAGTATGAATAAAGGATCTATGGATGATAAATTTTCAATCGTAACTAAATCTTCAATTTTTGCGCTGAAAAAGGGGGAAATTGAAGCCAAATAGCTAGAAAATGATGGTTTTGTTTTACTAGAACCCTCGGCTTCTTGTTTCAGCTCGGTAGAAACAAAAGTATTTTCCTTAGGATCCCACGAGTAGAAAAGAAATAGGGAACGAAGTAACTAGACTAGAGACTAGAAAGATTTGATAGAATCCCCCTCTTCTAGAGGGATCATCTAAAAAGCAAGTAGCTTTAGATGCATTAGTAAAAAAGCTGACATAGATGTTATGGATCTCATTTTTTCTCTGGTGGGAATACAGAGATCTTCCATAAAGGAGCCGAATGAAATCAAAATCTCATGTTCGGTTTTGAATTAGAGATGTTAAAAATGATCAACCAACATCGACTATAACCCCTAGCCTTCCAAGCTAACGATGCGGGTTCGATTCCCGCTACCCGCTATATAATCATTTCTTAACTTCATATGATTATGATATACAGATGCATTATCCTTTTTTATATGCATCCTTTTTTTTTATTGTATTACCTAAATTTGTCTAATCCTTTTTTCTTTTTCTGAAAAAAAAGAATGTAAAAATAGGAATAAATGAAGGGCGTCCATTGTCTAATGGATAGGACAGAGGTCTTCTAAACCTTTGGTATAGGTTCAAATCCTATTGGACGCAATTTATTTCTATCTATCTATTCTAGATAGAGAATAGAAAAAAAGAAGAACTTTATTT